TAACTAAAAGAGAAAGTTCTAATGATCTAGATGAAACTAAAAAATACAGACATTTGTGGATTCAATGCGAAAATTGTTATGGATTAAATTATAAGAAATTTTTGAAATCAAAAATGAATATTTGTGAACACTGTGGATATCATTTGAAAATGAGCAGTTCAGATAGAATCGAACTTTTGATTGATCCAGGTACTTGGAATCCGATGGATGAAGACATGGTTTCTGTGGATCCCATTGAATTTCATTCGGAAGAGGAACCTTATAAAGATCGTATTGATTCTTATCAAAGAAAGACAGGATTAACTGAGGCTGTTCAAACAGGCACAGGTCAACTAAATGGTATTCCCGTAGCAATTGGGGTTATGGATTTTCAGTTTATGGGGGGTAGTATGGGATCCGTAGTAGGTGAGAAAATCACCCGTTTGGTCGAATATGCTACCAATCAATTTTTCCCTCTTATTCTAGTATGTGCTTCTGGAGGAGCACGTATGCAAGAAGGAAGTTTGAGCTTGATGCAAATGGCTAAAATATCTTCCGCTTTATATGATTATCAAGCAAATAAAAAGTTATTCTATGTCTCGATCCTTACATCTCCTACTACTGGTGGGGTGACAGCTAGTTTTGGTATGTTGGGGGATATCATTATTGCCGAACCCAATGCTTACATTGCATTTGCGGGTAAAAGAGTAATTGAGCAAACATTGAATAAGACAGTACCTGAAGGTTCACAAGCAGCTGAATATTTATTCCATAAGGGCTTATTTGATTCAATCGTACCGCGTAATCCTTTAAAGGGCGTTCTTAGTGAGTTATTTCAGCTCCATGCTTTCTTTCCTTTGACTCAAAATTAAATCAAGTAGAGCTTTAAATTATTAAATTTTTTTTCTTTTTTTTTATTAGAATATATATTCTAAATTTATATTCTAAATTCTAATTTTAGAATTTAGAATATAAATTTAGAATATAGTATTTATTTTAGTATTTATATTTTTATTTATATAATATTCTAATTCTAAAAATTCTTAATCAAATGAATATTCATTTGATTAAGAATTTTTTTTTTTTCTACTTAATTATATTCTTATTTATTATATACTCATACTCACTTAGATATACTTAGGATAATTCTATATAGAATTCTATATGATTTATATAGAATTCTATATGATTCTATATGAAAATATACTTGGTATAAGTATATATGAATTATAGTGATTATAAAATATCTTTATAACAATATAACAATAACAGGTAATAATATTAAATATTAATAGAACAATAAAAAAATAACAGGTACAAATATTAAATCGAGGTACCCATTCTATGACAACTCTCAGCAACTTACCCTCTATTTTTGTGCCTTTAGTGGGCCTAGTATTTCCGGCAATTGCAATGGCTTCTTTATTTCTCCATGTTCAAAAAAACAAGATTTTTTAGATACGGGCAGCAGTAGGGACAAATCTCATCTATTTTTTTAGATCTAGAAGCAATTCGATGAATTACTCCTAAAGGTTTACATCAGAATAGTGCTAGTTGATGAGAGTTACTTCGGAAACAAGGAAAAGTAAAGTCAAATTCATTTGGTTGGGTTATTTTCCCAATTCCAATAAAATACAACCGGATCTAATATGGGTTGGCGATCAGAACGTATATGGATAGAACTTATAACGGGGTCTCGAAAAACAAGTAATTTCTGCTGGGCCTTTATCCTTTTTTTAGGTTCATTAGGGTTCTTATTGGTTGGAACTTCGAGTTATCTTGGTAGGAATTTGCTATCTTTATTTCCGTCTCAGCAAATTCTTTTTTTTCCACAAGGGATCGTGATGTCTTTCTATGGAATCGCTGGTCTCTTTATTAGCTCCTATTTGTGGTGTACAATTTCGTGGAATGTAGGTAGTGGTTATGATCGATTCGATAGAAAAGAGGGAATAGTGTGTATTTTTCGTTGGGGATTTCCTGGAAAAAATCGTCGTATCTTTCTCCGATTTCTTATGAAAGACATTCAGTCCATCAGAATAGAAGTTAAGGAGGGTATTTATACTCGTCGTGTCCTTTATATGGAAATCAGAGGACAGGGGGTCATTCCCTTGACTCGTACTGACGAGAATTTGACTCCACGAGAAATTGAACAAAAAGCGGCGGAATTGGCCTATTTCTTGCGTGTACCAATTGAAGTATTTTGAAAAAAAAAAATGAACTGAAAAAGAAATGTTTTCTTAAAAAAAAACGGAAAAAATTCAAGAATTTTTTTTTTCGAAATATTGGATATTTTGTATTTTGATAGAAAGGGCGTTCTTTCGTTTCGAAATCCGACTAATATTCATTACTTGAAGTGCTCTTTCATGCATTCATCGAAAGGGGCAATTGCTTCGAATTTTAGCAATTGATATCTTTGGAAACAAGAATTTTTTTTCTTCATTCGAATTGGAAGCAGACTCTTTCTTTTTCTTATTCTATTTGTGTATTCTTTCTAAATTCAAGAATTAACTCCCGAATTGCAAATAAAAATAAAAAAAAACGTGAGAATAGATTTATAGGCTCGATGACTTGTAATAGAACTTATGCTTGATAGAAATATTCTTATCATATAGAGTTGACGAATGAGGTGAAGCTGAGTTCATTAAAGACGAAAAATGGCAAAAAAGAAAGCATTCATTCCCCTTTTATATCTTACATCTATAGTCTTTTTGCCCTGGTGGATCTCTTTCTCATTTAAGAAAAATATGGAATCTTGGGTTACTAATTGGTCGAATACTAGGCAATCCGAAATTTTCTTGAATGATATTCAAGAAAAGAGTATTCTAAAAAAATTCATAGAATTAGAGGAACTGTTACTCTTGGATGAAATGATAAAGGAATACCCGGAAACACGTCTACAAAACCTTCGTATCGGAATCTACAAAGAAACAATCCAATTGATCAAGACGCACAATGAAGATCGTATCCATACGATTTTGCACTTCTCGACAAATATAATCTGTTTCGTTATTTTAAGTGGTTATTCTATTCTAGGTAATCAAGAACTTATTATTCTTAACTCTTGGGTTCAAGAATTCCTATATAACTTAAGCGACACAATAAAAGCTTTTTCTATTCTTTTATTAACTGATTTATGTATAGGATTCCATTCGACCCATGGTTGGGAACTAATGATTGGTTCTGTCTATAAAGATTTTGGATTTGCTCATAATGATCAAATTATATCCGGTCTTGTTTCCACTTTTCCAGTCATTCTAGATACAATTTTTAAATATTGGATTTTCCGTTATTTAAATCGTGTATCTCCGTCACTTGTAGTGATTTATCATTCATTGAATGACTGAAAAATTGATCCACTGATCCAATTATAAAGTTTGTTATTTTGTACAAAAGCCAAACATTCAAAAATTGACTTATTCTTTTCTTTTTCTTCCTACCCATCCAGGGGATTCCTCCTATATTCCAGTAAAATTTTTTCAGTACATAGCAGAATCATGGATAGGGAACTGTACCAGTGACCGACCTAATTTTATTGTAGAACTTTTCAGGATCAATGATTGGACCATGCAAACTAGAAATTCCTGTTCTTGGATAAAGGAAGAGATTACTCGATTCATTTCCGTATCGCTCATGATATATATAATAACTCGAGCACCCATTTCAAATGCATATCCCATTTTTGCACAGCAGGGTTATGAAAATCCGCGAGAAGCAACTGGCCGTATTGTATGTGCCAATTGCCATTTAGCTAATAAGCCCGTGGATATCGAGGTTCCACAAGCGGTACTTCCTGATACTGTATTTGAAGCAGTTGTTCGAATTCCTTATGATATGCAAGTGAAACAAGTTCTTGCTAATGGTAAAAGGGGGGCTTTGAATGTGGGGGCTGTTCTTATTTTACCGGAGGGGTTTCAATTGGCTCCCCCCGATCGTATTTCGCCTGAGATTAAAGAAAAGATAGGTAATCTGTCTTTTCAAAGCTATCGTCCCACTAAAAAAAATATTCTTGTGGTAGGCCCTGTTCCTGGTCAGAAATATAATGAGATCACCTTTCCTATTCTGTCCCCCGATCCCGCTACTAAGAGAGATGTTCACTTCTTAAAATATCCCATATACGTAGGCGGGAACAGGGGAAGGGGGCAGATTTATCCCGACGGGAGCAAGAGTAATAATAATGTTTATAATGCTACAGCAGCAGGTATAGTAAACAAAATCATACGAAAAGAAAAAGGGGGATATGAAATAACTATAGTAGATGCATCGGATGGCCGCGAAGTGATTGATATTATACCTCCAGGACCAGAACTTCTTGTTTCAGAGGGTGAATCTATCAAACTTGATCAACCATTAACGAGTAATCCCAATGTGGGTGGATTTGGTCAGGGGGATGTGGAAATAGTACTTCAAGATCCGTTACGTGTCCAAGGTCTCTTGTTCTTCTTGGCATCCGTTATTTTGGCACAAATCTTTTTGGTTCTTAAAAAGAAACAGTTTGAGAAGGTTCAATTGTCTGAAATGAATTTCTAGGTCCACGGATTTATCAACATATTAAGTTCGTAAAAATAACTAAATTCTTGTTGATAATTATGTAATTCTGTATAATCAAAAAATTCTGAAAAGTCCTTTACTTGTTTCTATTCTTTTTCTACCATATTTAGAGAATTCACCGCAGTACTAGTCAGTCATAGTATGTATATTGTGAAGAAGACTATTTGACTTTACCTATTCTTATTCTTTGTTTCTTTTTTTTTTTTCAACCCCAAGAAATTGGAGCGTTATAATTATGTCACTGTTTTCGGATTTCAATGTCATAGAATATAAATATATTTATTTAATAGTTTTTCTATTTGAATATAAGAAAATTCAACTAGATACTAAACATAAGATAAATAAGCGGAGAATATTAAGCACAGTATAAATAGAAATTGGAAAAACGGGATTCTAGGAGGGATTATTTGTCTTCTTAGAATTCTTCTTGTTTGTGTCGAAATATTCTCCGAAATATTAATATAATAATGCCT